TTTTGATGCCCGAAAGTTGGATAGGATGGCCTTTACGTAAAGATTATATTGCCCCAAATTTCTATGAAATACAAGATGCTCTTTGAATGATAAGAAATTAATCTTTCTTCACTTCTATGATTCCAGGTACTCGAGGAATATTTTTACATTTTGTTCGAGATCAAACAGAGTCATTGGACTTTCATTCATATTATAGATGCGCGAAATAAAACAAATATAGGGTTTCATTGATATTCCCCAAAAATTTGGAAGATTTTTTTTTTCAGATGAGCTGGTAAAATGAACCAAAAGAGTTCTTTATCATGAACTTTGTACCGCGCACATCATTTAGAAGGGTTCTAGAAAGTCACGTAGAGGGAAATAAAGAAATAGAAAATGCAAAAAAAAAAAAAAATGAAAAGAAATGAAAGGGTTTTGGATTCTATTTGTACTGTATCTATCTGAAATGATTTTTTCTATTCCCACTGTTTTACTCTTTTAGACTTTGGGGTTTTCAACCAACTAAAAAAACTTCACTTTTCGGATATGTATGAAGTATTAACATTCTTTTTGAATGAAAGAAAGCACCCTACGAGCAAACAAAAAAGAAGAGGAAACATAATCTAATTTTTTCTTTAACCTATATATGGATTCTATCTATTTTAGAATATTGTATTCTTTACTCATCTACAAAAAATTGGAGCATATCTTTAGACAACCAAAGGGGTATATCGCTAGAGACAAAAATAGATAAGATACGTATATATCATGATCTATATCGATGAATTTGTACGAGTATACATTATTATATTAACCACATGTCAGGAACCAGATTTGAACTGGTGACACGAGGATTTTCAGTCCTCTGCTCTACCAACTGAGCTATCCCGACTCTTCCCGGTGCGGTGCATCATTTCCATATTACTACTACTAAATACTACTAAAAGAAAGGGCGCTTAGGCTATGTCAATTCGATTAAATAGACTAAAAAGCATTACAAAGTCTTACGCAGGCCCTTGAATTTTTTGGATCTTCAAAAATAATACTTTTTTTTTTTTTTAGTGAATTTTAATTCAAAATAACGATATGGACTGTGAATATTTCAAATAGGAATTCCTTGCTCATAGATGTTCATTTGAGCGTATATCTTATATATTATATATAAGATATATAAGAAGACTTGTGAAAAGAGAGAAACATTTCTCTGCCGATTTTTTTTTTTGTTTGTGAAAGAGTGAATGAGAAACGTAGCTAATTTTGAACCGCTGAAAAAAAAAAGGGGGGGGATAAAAAGATAGTTAGAAAGGAAAACCGATCTTTTTTGGGGATAGAGGGACTTGAACCCTCACGATTTCTAAAGTCGACGGATTTTCCTCTTACTATAAATTTCATTGTTGTCGGTATTGACATGTAGAACGGGACTCTATCTTTACTCTCGTCCAATAAGTTAGTTCTTCAAAAGAACTATCAGACCATAGAGTGACTGATTTGATCGGCGAATATTCGATTCTTCCTTCCATTTGGAATCGATTCACAATCCATTTTAAATTTTTCATATACATATAAAATAAAAAATGGATTCGGATCTCATTAATTTTTGCTATTTCAGTACAAATACGTACGTATATAGGTTCATCCTTTCCGGAGTTTCGATAGAAAGATTCCTCGACCAACGCAGTCAACCCTATTCGTTAGAACAGCTTCCATTGAGTCTCTGCACCTATCCTTTTTTTTTTTTTTCTTTCTGAACCACCTTTTTATGAAAACAGGATTTGGCTCAGGATTGCCCATTTTTAATTCCAGGGTTTCTCTGAATTTGAAAGTTCTCACTTAGTAGGTTTCCATACCAAGGCTCAATCCAATCAAGTCCGTAGCGTCTACCAATTTCGCCATATCCCCCTTTTTCTAGGATCTCTTTGGGATGCCATCTCCTTCTTTCTTTCATTTATGCTGGAGCCTTCAAATTCTTTAGATGAAAATTCCTATATAGAAAATATAAAAAATATAGGGGTCTCCTCCTATTTGTTTGTGCTTTTTTTTGTCTATATTCTTTCATCTCTACTATATTCTTTCATCTCTATCAGAGGACCGGCATTTGTTCCAATCAGAAATGATTCTATCATTGATGTATCTGCAATTCAATATGGATGGATATATACCACATATATCCCTCTTTTCCTCTCCATTTTTACGAGATATTTAGAATACTTGAAGGGTCAATTCTTTTTTTTTTTATCCCCTACTTTTTCGAATTAAACCAGAGGAATGTTTCATTTTGATCTGTATCCTTATCTTTTCCTTAGGGCTGGCCCACTATAACATTATAATTAGAATCTAATTCTTTTACTAAAATACTAAAAGTATACCTAATCCATAGAATATATAACTTTATTTTTTAGAATATATTATAAAATTTTGAATTTCAATTGTTCTCTACATATTAATATATTATTATATTTATTTTATGTTATGTAATTTTTATAATTTTATTTATTTTATATATATAAATAGAATTATATATTCTTATTCATTCTATTTAATTCTATTCCATTCTTTCTATATGCATATCTATATTCATTATGAATTATGAATAGTTAACTAGGATCCCACTATTCTATTTTATGAAATTCCTGTGGACAACACAAATTTGTGTTGTTATCTAAGCCTGCTTAGCTCAGAGGTTAGAGCATCGCATTTGTAATGCGATGGTCATCGGTTCGATTCCGATAGTAGGCTTTTCTTTCGTTAGGTCAACTTTTTTTTTACTTTTACATTTTTACACAATGAATAATGTCTCCTTGAAATCTTATTGAAAAGACTTTTCCCTCGTCTGGTCACTAATCTATATCTATTATCGTGTAAGAACTTCCAACTATGAAAAAAAAACTGATTGGAGCAATGAGATCTCTCCCGAACAAATTAGGAAAAGTATCCCTAAACTCTTACTATATATAATATATAAAATATACAAAAAAGTCTGGATATTGATACAATTCATCTCATTTTTTTTTTCTTTTTTGTTGTAGTCTACTTCAGTAGATGTCGCTTTGTTTATCGTTTAGTTCAGTCTTAATTTAGGTTTATTCTATAATTCTATAAAATAAATTTTATAAAAAAAAATAAAGGAGTATTTATGTCTCGTTACCGAGGGCCTCGTTTTAAAAAAATACGCCGTCTGGGAGCTTTACCGGGACTTACTAGTAAAAGTCCTACATCCGGAAGTGATCCTCGAAACCAATCGCGTTCCGGGAAAAGATCTCAATATCGTATTCGTCTAGAAGAAAAACAAAAATTGCGTTTTCATTATGGTCTGACAGAGCGACAATTGCTTAAATATGTTCGTATCGCTGGAAAAGCCAAAGGTTCAACAGGTCAGGTTTTACTACAATTACTTGAAATGCGTTTGGATAATATACTTTTTCGATTAGGTATGGCTTCGACCATTCCAGGAGCCCGACAATTAGTTAACCATAGGCATATTTTAGTTAATGGTCGTATAGTGGATATACCAAGTTACCGCTGCAAACCCCGAGATATTATTACGACAAGGGATGAACAAAAATCCATAGCTCTGATTCAAAATTCTCTTGATTCATTCCCACATGAGGAATTGCCAAAACATTTGACTCTTCACTCATCCCAATATAAAGGATTAGTCAATCAAATAATAGATAGTAAGTGGGTTGGTTTAAAAATCAATGAGTTGCTAGTCGTAGAATATTATTCTCGTCAGACTTGAACCTAACTAAAACAACAAGGAACAGGGGTTCGGGTGCTCCTCCCTTTTTCGTCGAAGTAAATTGACTTTAGATGAGAGACTTGATCCGGATTTTTTCCTATCCCATTTAGGTATCAAAAGTGGGTCGGGGTCAATTTTCATGCCTTGGCTACCCTTTACCTGTATTTTTGTACTACAGCAATTAGGAATAGCGAATCTATATCAAAGAAAGGTTTAACTGTTAGAATAATAGTATCTATTCGTATTTGATACATTGCGGTTTGTAACGTTCGTAAATTAGATTAGGTGAAGGTAGGGAAAGAGAGGGATTCGAACCCTCGGTAAACAAAAGCCTACATAGCAGTTCCAATGCTACGCCTTCAACCACTCGGCCATCTCTCCTACAAAATATTATGATTAAGACCCAGAAAACGAGTGAATATCGAGTCATTTCATTTATAGTATTGCAGTAAGTATAGGTATGGTCAATCAATTATAGAAAAAAAAAATAGGTATGGTCAATCAATTATAGAAAAAAAAAGAAGGATCTTCTTTCGGGGTTCGGGAGATATAAAGGGATATTTTTTTATTGTGAAAACCCATAAAAAAAAAAAATGAAAAAGAAAAGATATATATATTCGTGTTTGTTTTGTCAAGACGACGATATGTCTTTTTCTGATATTTATACTGGTACCAGATTAAACACTGAATTGTAACGAATCCCCTGATGGATCTATAGTTTTTTTATATAATTACATTTAGACATGGTTATATTTATACTTAACTATGGTTCCATAGGAATTAAAAAACCCCCTTCCCGTTTAAGATTTATCAACAACAACTCCTTACCCCATGGATCTATTACAATTCCCTGAATTAAACCATGGATTTCTATATTTTGATTGTGTATACACGCTATGCACACTAAAGAAGGTTGTTCTATTTTAATCATAGAATGATTATTTTCCTCCTTGGATCTTAATCCAATCAAAACAAACTTCTCGAGTTATCATAATCTGTATGACAAATTGCTCGATTCTTCAACTTCGATGAAATTGAAATAGTAAGAATTCAGTTCATTGGTATACGAATACATTTGATTTGGGTGAAATCCAACCGGATTCAAATATTTCCTATTGATTCCTGTCACAAAGGAACAACTTTAGTGGAAGGTCCACATCTTTTTTTTTTTTTTAGAATGAGTCTTTTTTTATGTTATTTCGTACTGTACAATTCCTTTGTTTGTGGGATTCTTTTCCCGCGAGAGGTAATGAGAAGAATTATCGAATGGATTGTTAACTAT